TAATTCCTTACACAAGGACTCCGAAAATACCGGATCCCCGCCTACACAAGCAAATTGTTGATAAAACTCCAAAATTGCATTTTCCTTTGATCCAATTTTTTTTTTATCCTTATCATTCGGGAAAGACAAGAAAATTTCAGGGTAGCAAACATTATCTAGAATTTCTCTTAGATTCGAACCCATAGCTGATGATGGAACTAGAATAGATATTTTTTGTTTCCTACTCACACGCGCCCATATCCTTGCTTTTCTATCAATCTCTAATTCTGGTCTTCCACCCCAATCTGATATTATGGTACCGGTATAGACCGAAATTCCGTTATGATCCAACTCTGAACGGTAATAAATACCCGGTCTTTGCAATATTTGATTGATCACAATTCTGTATATTCCATTAACTATAGAGGTTCCCAGGGAATTCATTAGAGGAATTTTTCCAATAAATATGGTTTGTTCTTGCGTATCCCTACCGTTTTTCCAAATTAATCCCGCGGGCACATATAATTCAGAAGAGTATGTGAGTGATTCATACACGGCATCTCTTTCTTTTATCAAGGGTTCTACTAATTGATAAGTTTCCACAAATAATTGAAATTCAATTTCTTGATCTGTATCTTCAATTTTTGGAAACTTATCAAGTTCTTCTGTCAATCCCTGATCAATGAATCTACAAAATCCCTCAAATTGTATCTGACTAAACCCAGGTATTGTAGACATTCCCTCATTTCCATCCCGGAGCATTTTGAGTTTCCCATTTATCGAAAAAATCCCATTCATTTTCCAATGCTCATTTCATTCTTCATCGAACCATATAGATTGATCTAGTAATGAAATGATGTGGATTGATCTAACAATGATGGAATTCTATTTTGTTTACTGAATCACATGAAATTTGATCTAACTCCATATCATAGATGTAATCTATGAAATACGTATGAGCGGAGAAATAAAGAGAATTTTCTACTCAAAAAAATGAGAATTTGCAACAAATACAAATGGAACTAAATTCATAAAACATTCCTAGAAACAAATTTATGACGTTTAGACTTATGGAGTCTTGTATAGAATATCAAATAGAATATCAAAAAAGTGATCCAATTTATACCTATTACTATGATATTAGGATCCGCGGATTGGGTACTAGAAAAGTAAATGGATTCGGGATTTTATCTGTTTTTTCTCTATGAATGAGATAAAGACAGAAAGGAGCCTTATACAGTTTACCCTTTTTTAGCACTTAACTTTTCAGTGTTCAAAAAGTATTCGCATATCACTTATCCCAGTTCCACTTGGGGTAAGTCGGGTCCGTGCTATGCTATATCATAATTTCGATTTGATATTAAATAAATATATTCAATGAATAATTGAAGCACGCTAATTACCTTAATTCCTTGTGGGCATCTCATATATAAATAAGATCCCAGATTAGGTATATCTGTGTAACAATTTTTGTTCTGGGGTTTACATATATACATAATTGTTGTTATACTTGAAATTGAAAAGGATTTATTCTTGAAAATTCTTGATACTGATTAGTTGTGTATCAATTGCGTTTTCTTAGGCCATTAAGGAAACACAATTTGAAATCTAAGAAAGAACTTTTCATGAATTAACAGTCAACAGTTAACGGGTCCAATTTTATTTGGACTGAATTTTTTATTGTGTGACTCCAATTTTTCTTTCAATAAAAAAAAAAAGGATAGAAATGCAATTTTTAGGCGTTGTGTGTTTTGATAATTGTTTTAGATACTAAAGGCTCGGCTCCAATCAAAAAAGGGAGGGTTTTTAGTTAAGGAATATTTCCATCTATTTTTCTCGTTTTGGCGGCATGGCCGAGTGGTAAGGCGGGGGACTGCAAATCCTTTTTCCCCAGTTCAAATCCGGGTGTCGCCTGATCAATAAAAACCAGAAAACCCTTTGCTTGCTGATATAATATAAGTCGCCGAATCCTTGCATAGCATAAGAAGAAAGAGGAAAAGGGCTCGAGAACTCCCGATACTTGCTTGATTTTAAGAAGCTGGAGATTAAAAAACTGTCAATCCTTGCGCCTCGGATGAGTTTAGGAAGGACTAGTCTATCAAGACTTCCAGTACTAATGTACTGTCTAATCACCGATTCTTGAATTATATAGTTGAGTGGGGAATTGTTAGTTGTTGAAAAGATGTAAGATGCTTTGTATACATACTCGCGAGAATTTATGCGTGCTTAGATATTCAATCAATATTGGATGAATAACTGGCTTCGTTCAGAATCTCTTTTTGACTCTGTGCCATTGATTCCATATTATTAGTAATCAATAATGAAAGAGTTTCTTCATATTCGGGGGCATAATTCACATGGATATAGTAAGTCTTGCTTGGGCTGCTTTAATGGTAGTCTTTACATTTTCCCTTTCACTTGTAGTATGGGGAAGAAGTGGACTCTAGGGCTAGGGTAATTACTAATTGAATTGAGTTGAGTAATCAAACTGTATTAATAGTTTCATAATCCTTCTGCAAAGCGTTTTTCTTTCAAATATCTTCATTTTTAAATTCGACTGGAATCCAGTAATGTAATAGATGACGAATAACCTTTCAATCAAACAAATAGTTAAATTAAATGATTCCCATCTTCGTATTTTGAAACTAAACGGAATACGCATGATATGCAATTTTTTCCAACCAAATTGAAATAGAGTATTTAGATGAACTAGCTCTTAACAGAATTATATATAAATATTACAATGAGGAGCAACCGACCCCTTTTTATTTGTTTCTCGCTTTACTGTTCAAAGAGGAAGTCGATCTGTTATTATGTAGATACGTATTTTATAAGATAAGAGTAAAGGTGGGCATTCAATTATATCATATTGATCGAAATCGGTCTAAACCAAATGGATGTACCAAAGTAAAGAACTCGAATTGGGGTACTATGTATATTACACATATGGGAGTTATATGTACATATATCAATATACAGATTACGGAGTGATCTACATTAAGCCATCTTTCTTTATACAGTCCAACTTTATTATTTTATATAATAATGTATAGTAGAATTATACACTAATAGATAGTATGGTAGAAAGGTTCCTATATTCCTTTCTACCATACTATCAAATCTCATATACGTCTGATTTTAATTCGCTCATTTTATTTAAGACGCGGAATTTGAATCCCTTTCCACGTCTTATTCATTTCTTCCATTATTGATAAGAACTAAGAAGTCAAGCTTGATTCAAATTAATCGTTTTGACTGACCGTTTTTACGTAAATGATAAGTAAAAAAGCAGTAGGAACTAGAATGAACAGTGCAGTAGCAATAAATGCGAGAATATTTACTTCCATAATTTCATCGTTTTTTTACTTCATAATTAATAACTCGGGATCTGATCCCATAGAGATTCTAAATCTTTATCCTGTAAATTCAATGGGAGAAATACATCCCGATGATATTGAATCGGATCAATATCATTGAATAACAATATCTGAGCTATCAAATCTATTCATCATCGAGAATGGAATAGTATAACATAGGAAGATCTTTTATCCATACGGAATAAAAACCTAAAATGGAATTCCTGATCCAAGTTAGAATCTCATTGAATTATTATTCTTTATTTTATCCATTCGTTATTTTCTATAACCTACCGTCTTATTTATAGAATCATATATATAATAAAGGATCATCTGGCCCATCTTCCGCTTCCATTGGTCAAAAACCCAACCAAAATAGTAGAAGTAAAATGGAAAAAATAAGAAGAAAAGATCGAATATTTTGATAAATTAAAAAATAAAAAATGAACTCTTTTTTTTTAGAGTGTTCTTTCTTCGATAGGACCTTCCCCGGAAATAAAAAAAGATTACTCATTCCCTCACTAAGAGAAGAGAGGGTCTATCTTTTCTTTGTTTGCTCTTCCTTTTCTTAATTACTTAATTTAAATATTCCTTTCTTTCCTTGAACCGGCCCTGGGACACATATATCCAAAATGAAGTATGTAGTTTGAATGATATAAATAGATTGTTTCCTATTAGTAATTTAAGTTATCAAAAATTGGAGCTAGAAAGAGGCTTTAATATGATATGAAAAAAAAGTATTTTATCGAGGTAACTATATGAAAAGTGCATTTTTTATCGTACAATAAACGAATCAAAATTTGTGTATATGCTCTAGTGAAAGTATATATATAAGTATTCGATTCCCTTCCACGGGTCAGGAGCAATCGAAAAAAAACCAGACAAGGATTTCTTTTAATCCTAACTAAATAGGGTGCTACCCACAATTGTACCAATTCAATATGACTATCCCCTTCGGTACTAATTGAAGTAATTGAAATTGTCGCATTGTATTTTCTCAATAAAAAATTCGAAACGGAAAAAAAAAAAGGACCCTATGGGAATTAGATCCCACTCTATGCCCCTTGACAGAAAATAAAAAAATGAATTGATGGAGTCATCGGATACTAGGTCGGGACTGACGGGGCTCGAACCCGCAGCTTCCGCCTTGACAGGGCGGTGCTCTGACCGATTGAACTACAATCCCAGAGAAATAAGGTATACAGCATACATATTATTAATGATTTGATTAAGACTAGTTTAATTTAGAATTGTCGTATTGTAACAGAGAAAGGAGTGATTGGTATATTAATATCCACATAGATATGGACTTTAGTGAGAACGACACGGATTACTAGAAATCCTATTGTCAAATCGTGTTAAATCAATTGATACGAAATCTTTCCAAAAAATATTTTGACTTGTTAATTCTTGTCCTATATTTTCGGATTATGATATGAATCTAGATAATTCATAAAATGAAGAATATATCGGAAAAAAACAAATAGGATATAAAATTAACCAGACGTTTCCGGCGGACAAATTTCTTATATTATGTAATCTCATGATGGATCGGTGAATTCTTGGGCCGAGCTGGATTTGAACCAGCGTAGACATATTGCCAACGAATTTACAGTCCGTCCCCATTAACCACTCGGGCATCGACCCAGGAAGAATCAAGTCTAGACTTATTGATAATACATGATCAACCTCCTTTCGTAGTACCCTACCCCCAGGGGAAGTCGAATCCCCGCTGCCTCCTTGAAAGAGAGATGTCCTGAACCACTAGACGATGGGGGCATATCTGCGATGCCCAACCGACATCATACTATATATACTCATAGTATGAATAGTTTTTTGTAATTGTCAATATAATGTAATGGTGTGACTAAATACGAATAAGTTTTCCACCTTTCCTTTCGCGATTCCGATAGAATATTTTTTCATTCATGGTTCATGAATGAAAAAAATTCTATATTCTATTTCTATATATAGATTCTATATCATTAGAATGGATAAACATTCCATTATATAGGAAATAATTATAATGTGTTATAATTAATAATTAATGAAGTATAGGATCGCTAGTGATTTGTCCGACAGAAAAGCCATTCTTCAACCTTCACGCATCGATTCACGCATTGTTAAGATGCGATATTCCTATCTTACAGCTAGGAAATTAAGAAACGATAGAAAGTTTCTTTTTTTTCTAAGAGCAGAGCTTGGATTTCAGGTACGAGTTGAATCTTTTCATTCCATACATTACATGATTTGATCACATATCAAATATCTTGGATCTATTTCAATTTGTGTATTAATCAAACGAATCTCGTTGTGATAGGGGTCAATAAAAGAAAAAAAAAAAGTAATTAGGTTTTAGCCTAGACTGACTAAAAAAAAAAGATATTCCCGAATGAGACACTATGAGCCTACTGTATGCACCTATGTAATGTAATATGTAGGTATATAATATATGTATATATCTTCACATTGTCTCATTCAGGAATGGAATAAAATAGGCCCTTTTAACTCAGCGGTAGAGTAACGCCATGGTAAGGCGTAAGTCATCGGTTCAAATCCGATAAGGGGCTTTTTCCACAAAACTCTAGTTTCAATCTTCATTTTTTAGTGGATAATAGGGATATTTTTTTTATTAGAATGAGTTAATTAACTAATTATCATTATAAATATAATGAGATAGTATAGTGATTATAAAGTGTTCATTATAATGATAAATCACCCCGCTTATTGGGAAGACAACTATGTCACTACAGGCTATATTCTTACTCAACTCAGGTTTCATTATTCCATATTTTTGGTTCGAGGACATAGATATTCTACCTATTCAACCCCAATTATGAATCGCCAAATATTCCTACTTTTCCGTTATTCCAATCAAATCCATCATAAATATAAGAAATAAAAAAGGTAAGTGGACCTGACCTATTGAATCATGACTATATTAGCTATTCTGATATTCAAATTTGATAGAGATAGAATTGTAGCCTCGAAATTTTTTTTTTTTCATTTCCTTTAGACTACAAGAATTTAGAATTTGTCGATATTTCCGATTCAATCTTTTTTGGATCCTCCCTAAGAATAAATTATTATTCCGTTCCTCCACTCCTCCACGCGAAACGTTTATTCTGAGTCACAAAATAAGAGACGTCTATTTTTGAATATCTTTCTTTGATTCAAAAAAAAAAGGATCGGTTGCTTATATATAGATTTTTTTTATCTATCTATAGTTATAAATATAGATAGATCGGGTCGTGGCTTTATGTACCAAATATTTACATATTGATGCATCCTCTATTTTTGTTTCGACAATCGGATGGATAACGAGAACGGATACTAGAAATAGAAAGATATTTGAATTTCCAGTCCACTATCCACTATATAGTATATAGTATTTAATTTACTATTTGATATTGCATATCATATTTCATTTAGAGACAGGGGGAAAATAAGGAATTTACCCTCTTTTTCTGACAACAACAAGGTAAAGTAAATAAGCAAATAGTCCATTTTTTGGCTCGAATCATTCAAAAATATATTATACTTTCTAGTTTTCGATTCATCTGAAGGAAATATAAAAGAGAAAGAAGACAATAAAATAAAAAAAATGAATTAAAATTGAAAAGTCATATCATATAAATTATATAGGGTACTGTAGTCGTTTAATATACTATAGAATAGAAATAAGTTGGAAGAATCCATAGAGATATTTATTGATTGATCTTTTCTCAATATCACAAACAAGATCCAAAAATAAGATTAGTTGGTGGAGCGGGTGTAGATAGGAGGAGCAACTGGTGATGGGAGCGGGGATCATTTGTTCAAAGCATAGTTCTTTCAAAAAATTCATCTGAGTTGAGTGATGAGTCATAAGACAATTCAAGATTCAGATAGTTATTCAGAATAAAAGAGGAAAAAATAATAGAATCGAACTCATGGATTTACCTAGGTCGGTTTATGACTCAATAGAAACAAGAAAGAAAGGATTTTTTTCTTCGAAACCCATTGGAAGCGACGGTGGACGAGGAATCATACATAAGTGATTGAACTCTCGTATGCCCTGAAAATGCTATGAGGTGTTCGAAAATGGTTGAAGTAGTTGAATAGGAGGATCACTATGACTATAGCCCTTGGTAGATTTACCAAAGACGAAAAGGATTTATTTGAT